ACCTAAATAGAAATTTTTTCGAATTAGTATAATTCTTCAGAAATCTTTGAAAAGAAATATATATTCAAATCAAAAAATTAGAAGTGATTAAATAATATTACTAAGTTACTGTCAAAAAAAATGATTTGTCTTTTTTTTTATTACTACTAAAAAAAATTGTGATTTTATACAGATACAGAAAAAGTTAATTATAATTCCGTATTACAATAATTTATATACATATATTAAGAATAGAACAAAGATTTACACGACAAAAAACTACTTAATTTTTATTATATAAAAAAAACTTTACCTAAAAACACCTAAAACAAAGTTATTTGAGTTTGATTATTTAGAATAATTAAGGAATTAATTTGAATTCTGGAATTTAGTGATTGTCTTCCAGTACACTAAGTGAGCTTTTTTTATTTGCAAGAAAGATTATTATAATCGATATTTTTTTTACATATGATCTGAAGAAATCTCATAATTTTTTTGATAATATAATCTAATAGATTAATTAAATAAGCACTCTCGCACGGATTTCAAACGTTAAATAAAAAAATTTAATAACCAAATAAAAAAAAGGTAAAAAACCGTGGGGTTTTAAACTTTTGAATATCTTTTTTGTTTTGAAAATAATATATAATAAAATTTGAAAGAAAAAAAAACTCGATATGGAGTAAGAAAGAATAATAAATGTCTTTGACATCCAATTATACCACTGAAAAACTTTTTTTTTCATTTTTGAATGGCAGTTCCAAAAAAACGTACTTCTATCTCGAAAAAGCGTATTCGTAAAAAAATTTGGAAAAGGAAGGGATATTGGACATCCTTGAAAGCTTTTTCGTTAGGAAAATCACTTTCTACAGGTAATTCCAAAAGTTTTTTTGTACAACAAAATAAATAAAAAAAAAAACACTATAATAATTAGAATTAGCCTAACTTAAAAAAATTTTTAGAATACATATAACAAAATAGGAACCAAAAGAAAAAAAAAAAAAGACAATATATAGATAAAAAAGAAAGGTTCACATTTTTTTAGTTCCAAAAACGGTATTCTTTTTTCCCCATCTCTACACTACCTTGATGCAATAATAAATAAATAAAGATCTTTTATTTCCTCATTAAGAGGAAATAAAAGATCTTTAAGCCAAATTAATAGGTTCTTCAAATTAATTTTCAGTGAAAAAAATTGAACTTTATATATATTATTTCTCTGAATTATTATATTCTTTACTTGGAATTAAATTCCTAAAAGCAGCTGTCCACAATTAAGTGAATATTAGATAATAATAATAAATAATAATATATAATTTTTAAGTGATCAAAAAATCTTATGTTTGTACTGTATTGTAGAATATAAAAAGATGCATCAAAATAAATATTTTGATAATTATTTTTTTAATTTCTCTTGAGCAATTAGGAAAATCTGATTTTATTTAAAATTTCTAAGGATTTTTGAGAAGTTTTAATTTTTAGAAAAAACGTTTTTTTTTATTAATGGAACTTATAAGTTGAATTTATCATTTTTTTTTAATCATATAACTGAAAAAAACAGGATAAAGAGCATTTAGGGTTTTGTCTTTGGGTTGAAGTCCCAACTACTTGAATTTAGTTACATTTTTCATTGTATTCTAGAAAAAAAAATCAAGGACAAAAAGTAAATTTAAAAAATTTCAAATAACTCAGCTAAAAAAAAAAGATCTTAATTGAATTAAAACCCCCAATACCTATTGAAACAAGTTTTTATTCATTAAATCAATTGTGAATTCCAGTCAATTGACTTCTTTATTTAATTTTTTATCTCGACGATTGAATAAAAACTTGTTAGTATTGTTTTGAACAAGTTGCCGCTATGGTGAAATTGGTAGACACGCTGCTCTTAGGAAGCAGTGCGATAGCATCTCGGTTCGAGTCCGAGTAGCGGCATAAGATCTTATAAAAGAGATATTATAAGTTTTATAAGAAAAAAGGGTTTATAAGAAAAAAAATACCCGACTTTTTTTTTTTCTAAAATCGGGTAAAACCTAGTATTAATTTATTAATTTTTAACAAATTTTTTATGATTTTTTCAATTTTAGAGCATATATTAACTCATATATCTTTTTCGGTCGTTTCAATTGTACTGACAATTTATTTTTTAACTTTAGTAGTTAATTTAGATGAAATCATAGGATTTTTTGATTCATCAGATAAAGGAATCCTAATTACATTTTTTGGTATAACAGGATTATTATTCACTCGGTGGATTTATTCAGGACATTTTCCATTAAGTAATTTATATGAATCCTTAATTTTTCTTTCGTGGGCTTTTTCAATTATTCATATGGTTTCCTATTTTAATAAAAAACACAAAAATCACTTAAACGCAATAACTGCGCCAAGTGCTATTTTTATTCAGGGTTTTGCTACTTCAGGTCTTTTAAACAAAATGCCTCAGTCTGCAATATTAGTACCAGCTCTCCAGTCCCAGTGGTTAATGATGCACGTAAGTATGATGATATTAGGCTACGGCGCTCTGTTATGCGGATCATTATTATCAATAGCTCTTCTAGTGATTACATTTCGCAAAGTCAGACCTACTTTTTGGAAAAAGAATATCAAAAAAAAAATTTTACTAAATGAATTATTTTCTTTTGATGTACTTTACTACATAAATGAAAGCAATTCTATTTTACTACAACAAAACAGTAATTTTAGTTTTTCTAGAAATTATTATAGGTATCAGTTGATTGAACAGTTAGATTTTTGGAGTTTTCGTATTATTAGTTTTGGATTTATCTTTTTAACCGTCGGCATTCTTTCAGGAGCTGTATGGGCTAATGAGACATGGGGTTCATATTGGAACTGGGATCCAAAAGAAACTTGGGCATTTATTACCTGGACCATATTTGCCATTTATTTACATATTAAAACAAATAGGAATGTTAGGGGTATAAATTCTGCCATTGTGGCTTCGATAGGTTTTCTTTTAATTTGGATATGCTATTTTGGCGTCAATCTTTTAGGAATAGGTTTACATAGTTATGGTTCATTTACATCGAATTAAAGAAAACAGTAACAAAAAAAAAAAGGAATCCAAATAAAAATAAAAAAGAATAGCATCTATATCGAACTTCATATAAGTTAAGAAATCTAATTTAGTAAATAATCAAGAACCTTTTGAATCAAGTAGTACAATGATTCAAAAGGTTCTCACAATACAAAGACCAAAGACTTCTGATTACAATTTAATTTAATGCTTTTTTTTATTTCCTGAAAACTATCCATAAAAATAATTAGATAAAATGGATTCGACCTTGTCACTTGCTAATGAGAGCACAAAATCAGGATAAATCCCAATACCAATTATGGGTAGAAGAATAGAGATTGAAAGAAATAACTCTCGGGGTCCGGAATCAAAAAAAGAAAAATTTTTGACATTCATTAACTTGTATCCATAGAACATTTGGCGTGACATAGATAATAAATATATAGGAGTTAATATCATTCCAATTGCCATTACAAAAATAATTAAAATTTTGGAAATTAAGAAATATTTTTGGCTGGTAATTATTCCAAAAAAAACGATTAATTCTGCAACAAAACCACTCATGCCCGGTAATGCAAGGGAAGCCATCGATAAAATAGTGAACATTGTAAATATTTTTGGAATGGAGATAGCCATTCCACCCATTTCATCAAGATAAACAAGCCGAATTCTATCATAACTCGTTCCTGCCAAGAAAAAAAGTGCAGCGCCAATAAATCCATGAGAGATTATTTGTAAAATAGCTCCATTAAGTCCAGGATCCGTTATAGAACTAATACCTATTATTATAAAACCCATATGAGATACAGAAGAATAGGCTATTCTCTTTTTTAAATTACGTTGACCGGGAGATGTTGAAGCTGCATAAATTATTTGGATTGTACCGACTACCAGCAACCAAGGAGAAAACATAGAATGGGCGTGAGGTAATAATTCCATATTGATTCGAACCAACCCATAGGCTCCCATTTTTAATAAGATTCCGGCGAGAAGCATACAGGTACTGTAATGTGCCTCACCGTGGGTGTCAGGTAACCAAGTATGTAAAGGTATAATCGGCAATTTGACAGCAAAAGCAATAAGAAATCCAATATAAAAAAGTATTTCGAGTGTGACAGGATAGGATTGATTAGCTAAGAGTTCTAAATTTAATGTTGGTTCGTTCGAACCGTATAAACTTATACCTAAAACTCCTATTAATAAAAAAATAGAACTTCCTGCTGTGTATAAAATAAATTTTGTAGCTGAATACAGACGTTTCTTTCCACCCCACATGGCTAAAAGTAGATAAACGGGAATTAATTCTAATTCCCACATGATGAAAAAAAGTAGAAGATCCCGAGAAGAAAATGATCCTATTTGACCGCTGTACATTGCTAACATCAGGAAATGGAATAATCGGGAATCCCGAGTAACTGGAAAAGCCGCTAAAGTCGCTAAAGTAGTAATAAATCCCGTCAGTAAAATAGTTCCTATAGAAAGTCCATCTACTCCCATTCTCCAGTAAAAATCAAAAAAATTGATCCATTTATAACCTTCGGACAGTTGAATTAATGGATCGTCCATTTTAAAATTATAACAAAAAGCGTAGGTCGTTAGAAGAAGTTCTAAGATACAAATGCATATAGTATACCATTTATTGACTTTATTTCCCCTATGCGGGAAAAATAACATTAACGAACCAGCAGATATTGGAAAAATAACAATTATTGTTAACCAAGGAAAATCGTTCGTGGTAAAGACAAGATACACCAGGTCCAAAGAACGCGTACTCAAAAAAAATATATATAAATAAAAAAATATAATTTAACTTTTTTGAGTACGAGTACTTGTCAATAAAAAAAATAAAATGTATTCCAAATTTATTCAAATGAGGTTTTCGGTAACGTATCAATAAGCTAGACCCATACTTCGAGTTGTTTCATGCCATAAATAAACTCGAACGCTCAAAAAATCCGTTGGACAGGCGGATTCACATCTCTTACAACCAACACAGTCCTCGGTTCTTGGGGCGGAAGCTATTTGCTTAGCTTTACATCCATCCCACGGTATCATTTCTAATACGTCTGTAGGGCATGCTCGAACACATTGAGTACATCCTATACAGGTATCATAAATTTTTACTGAATGTGACATAGGATCGATAGTTTTTTGAATGTCATAAATTTTCAATCTAGTAAACTTCTAACTGAATGATATATTAAAATACTAGATGAAGCAATGATTTCCTTTAATAGAATTTTTGTAATGAATTCTGGCTCAATTGATAAAAAAATGGGGCTAAAATACTTTGATTTCTTAGATTTTCACAAATATAAACTAGTGGGTCATAACCTATTATATATCCAAATTGCAATCTATAATTTTTTTATTTATGCTACTTATTTAATAAGGTCGATTGGTTGATACGAGTCGATTTTCTGTTACGATAAATTGAGGAGACTATAGCTAATCCAATAGCTGCTTCAGCAGCTGCAATTGCTATAACAAAAATGCAGAAAATATCCCCTTTTAGTTGGGAATTATCAAAAAAATCAGAAAATGTTACGAAATTCATATTAACTGCATTGAGTATAAGTTCAAGACACATAAGAGCCCTAACCATATTTCGACTAGTGATCAATCCATAAAGACCAATCAAAAATAAATAGGCACTCAAAACAAGTACATGTTCGAGTATCATTCAGCAACTCCTTATCAATTTTGATTCATTTCAATATGAAAAATAATTCACCGGATTCAATCACCTAGAATATAACAAAAAAATACGAATAAAAACTAGATTAGGTAAAAAAAATTTAAAATATATATCAAATATAAAAATTGATATTTAAAATATGAAATAGTATTCAATCAAATTTAATTGAATGAACGGAAAAATCATAACATACGCAAAGTTTTCTTTTGTCTTTACAAATTCGAACGGTTTTTATTGACGAGCCACAGAAATTGCACCTATCAAAGCAACTAAAAGAATTATTGAAATGAGTTCAAATGGAAGAAAAAAATCTGTTGATAAATGAATTCCTATTTGTTGACTATTACTTATTAAATCTTGCTCTAGAATCTGGTTTAATCTTGTAGTCCAAATAACCCCGTACCATGACGTATCGAGAATAGTAGAAAGTAATGAAAAAAGAATAGTTGTACAAACCAACGAAGTAATCCCATTCCCAACGGTCCACAGATTGAAATCTGTGGAATATTCTGAATCATTCATGAACATCACAGCAAATATGATTAAAACATTTATGGCCCCCACGTAAATAAGGAGTTGTGCAGCAGCTACAAAATGGGAATTTGATAGAATATACAATAAAGATATACAAAAAAGAACAAATCCTAAGGAAAAGGCTGAAAATATTGGATTGGGAAGTAATACCACTCCCAGACCTCCTACTAGAAGACCGGATCCCAGAAAAACTAAAAGAAAATCATGTATTGGTCCAGGCAAATCCATTATATTATTAAAATAAGAAAAAAATCGAAACCCTTTTCATGACCTTATTAATTTAACCGGGAAATTTGTTTTTAATATGTTTCTAATAGAGTGAAATTATAATCTAATGGATATGAATTGATGTAGATACAATTATTAGACAGTTTCTCGTTTTTTATTCTAAAGTTTATTTTCAACCTATCTATTTCAAGAAAGGAATTACGAATATATTATATTAAAAGAATGAGCCTTAATACTTAATATTATTATATAAATACAAGTTTTTAATTAAATTCTTTATATAATTCAAAAATTTTGAATTCTTTTTTTAATCAAATTAATGGGTAAACCCATTAATTTGTTTGAGGTTAATTCAAAATTGTTCGAATAGTGTAATCGTCAATTACTGACATTGGTAAACGACCCAAAGCTATTTGATTATAATTCAATTCGTGACGATCATAAGTTGAAAATTCATATTCTTCAGTCATTGACAAACAATTTGTTGGACAATACTCAACACAATTACCACAAAAAATACAAATTCCAAAATCAATACTGTAATTAAGCAATCGTTTTTTTCGAATATTAGTTTCCAATTTCCAATCAACAACAGGGAGATCTATAGGACATACTCGAACACATACTTCACAAGCAATGCATTTATCAAATTCAAAATGGATTCGACCGCGGAAACGTTCGGATGTTATTAATTTTTCGTAGGGATATTGAATAGTTACAGGTAAACGATTTGTGTGGGATAAGGTAATCATGAAACCTTGACCAATATATCTTGCAGCTCGTAGGGTTTGTTGACCATAATTAATGAACCCGGTTATCATAGGAAGCATATTGTAATTATCTATGAATAATTTTATCTTTGTTTCTTTCTCTTGTTTAAAACAAATAATGAATATGTTGGATTCATTTTAAATTTAGAGTGAAAAGAGTTGGAAAGAAGTTGTTAATAATAGATTACCAAGGGAAATAGGTAAAAGAAATTTCCATCCAAGATTTAATAGTTGATCCATTCTTAGCCTAGGTAAAGTCCATCTTGTTGCGATAGAAATGAACAAGAACAAATAAGTTTTAGCTAATGTAATAAAGATACCAATTGTTGTTCCAAAAATTTGATCCCTTTGAAATAGCTCCAGAATAGATATATACGGAATAGAAATATTCCAACCGCCTAAGTATAGAACTGTTACAAATAATGAGGAAATTAATAGATTTAGATAAGAAGCAACGTAAAATAAACCAAATTTGATACCTGAATATTCAGTTTGATAACCTGCTATTAATTCTTCTTCCGCTTCTGGTAAATCAAACGGCAACCTCTCGCATTCTGCTAGGGAAGAAATTAGAAAAATGATAAAACCTATAGGTTGACGCCACAAGTTCCATCCCCAAAAACCATATTTTGATTGTGCCTCAACTATATCAACTGTACTTAAACTGTTAGATAATCCTAGTCGGCGATAACATTACTATTTTCACCGCTATTACAAAACCGTACATGAGGTCGTCGCCTCATACGGCTCCTCGGGGGCCATAAATAAATCTAAGGACCAGATTAGTATTATTTAGATGGATATGATGTGTTCTAAAATAGATTAAATAGAAATATATCTGAGGTCCCGAATTATACCAATGGAATTCTGTCTGCTCAAATTCTAAGAATAAAAAAAAGCGCTTCGGAATTCATCTCATCCTTTACAAATTTTAATTTCTATTTTTTGAGTAATAACTAAATCCTTTAATAAAATACTCCTTGTAAAAATAAAAATAGGTATTTAAGCTCATCGTGATTTTCGATTACGAAAAAGAATTAGACATCCTATTAGTTTATTATTCATGACAGAAATTCTATTTTATTTTCGAAATATATGAAAAAAAAAATATCCTTGTTTCGTTCCTATTCTTCTTTCTTTTTTAGAAAAAAATTATAAAAAATAAAGGATTATTTCGTTTCTGATAGTCATTCCATTTATCGGTGGATAGGAGCATACTCTGAATCGGAATCTTGGGGAGTACTGTCTGATCATTTCTACTAATTTCAAGCCCCAATTAACCTTCTTTTTTTTATTATCTTATGTTATGCATAAATATCCTTTTCAATTTGGTTAATCTCTATTACAAATTCTTTGTGTATTTTGGTGTTTCTAACCATCCACTCACTTTTACCTAATTGCCGCTCACTTTGTATGTAATACATGTATGTTAATCTATATAACTGATAGTGAAAACGTCATACGGTTATTTAACCCGCTTCAAGCCAGGATGACTAATCAACCAACCTTGGGGTAAAGTGATTCTTACACTTATGTTTATTTCTGTTTAACCTTTGTACATAGGAAATGAGACTCAATTTTTCTTTTTACTGCTAATTTCTGAGCAGTTTTTTTTCACTCATATATAACTATCAAATTCCTTTTATTAAGATTAACTCCAAAGATAAATATATATTCCGCTTTTTAACTTATTTTTTAACTTATTCGTCGAAATAGTCAAAATAAACGTTTATGTTTCAACGAATCGCACGTAGAGATATTGATAAAACACATAGAGTTAATGGTATTTCATAACTAATAGATTGGGCAGCAGCCCGCAGACCACCTAAAAAAGAATATTTATTATTTGATCCATATCCTGACATAAGAAGTCCAATAGGAGCAATACTTGAGATGGCAATCCATAAAAAAATACCGATATTAAGATCTGCTAAAACAAGGTGATTGCTAAAAGGAATTACTGAATAACTTAGTAAAATTGAGATAACTGCTATAGATGGTCCAATACTAAATAAAGGAGTATTTCCTCTAGATGGACGAAGATTTTCTTTGAAAAGTAGTTTTGTCCCGTCGGCTAGAGCTTGAAGAATTCCCAACGGGCCAGCGTATTCAGGTCCAATACGTTGTTGTATCCCGGCAGATATTTCTCTTTCTAACCACACAATTACTAGTACACCTGTTATGATTCCCAATACAAGAGAAAATATAGGGACAAATATCCATATGAGTCCATAGACCTCTTTTAAAGATTCCAATCTAACAAAAGAATTTATAGTTTGGACTGCTGTTGCATAAATTATCATTTTAACGATCAACTTCTCCCATAATTATATCTATGCTACCGAGTATCGTCATAATATCAGCCAATTTCATTCTTTTAACTAGTTCAGGAAGAATTTGCAAATTAATAAAACCCGGTGGTCGGATTTTCCATCTCCAAGGAAAACCACTTTGATCTCCTATGAGAAAAATTCCCAATTCCCCTTTTGGAGCTTCCACTCTTACATAAAGTTCTTGTTTCGATAATTCAAAAGTAGGAGAAGGTTTTTTACTAATGAATCGATAGTCAAAATCATTCCATTCTGGATTCCTTTTTCTATCAAAGCTTCGGCTTTCTAAATTCTCATAGGGACCCCCCGGAAGTCCTTCCAGAGCCTGTTGAATAATTTTTATGGATTCTGTCATTTCGCTAAGTCGTACTAAATAACGAGCTAAGGAATCTCCTTGTTTTTGCCACTGAATTTCCCATTCAAATTCATCGTAAGACTCATAACGATCAACTTTACGAAGATCCCATGGTATTCCGGATGCGCGTAGCATTGGTCCGGATAAACCCCAATTTATTGCTTCTTCCCCACCAATAATCCCAACTCCTTCAACCCGTTCTAAAAAAATAGGATTTCGTGTAATAAGTTTTTGATATTCAACAACTTCTGTTAAAAAATAATCACAAAAATCCAAGCATTTATCTATCCAACCATAAGGTAAATCAGCCGCTATTCCTCCAATACGAAAAAAATTATGCATCATTCTCATACCGGTGGCAGCTTCGAATAGATCATATACAAATTCTCGTTCTCTAAAAATATAGAAAAAAGGAGTCTGTGCACCAATATCTGCCATAAAAGGGCCGAGCCATAACAGATGAGAAGCTATACGACTCAATTCCAGCATAATTACTCTGATATAGCTGGCCCTTTTAGGAACTTGAATATTTCCCAATTGTTCTGGTCCATTTACTGTTATTGCTTCTGTAAACATAGTAGCTAAATAATCCCATCGCGTTACATAAGGTAAATATTGTATAATTGCTCGGTTTTCTGCAATTTTTTCCATTCCTCTGTGTAAATAACCCAATATGGGTTCACAGTCAACAACATCCTCACCATCTAGAGTAACAATTAAGCGAAGAACACCATGCATGGATGGGTGGTGAGGTCCCATATTGACTATCATAAGATCTTTTCCTGTAACTGGTCTCTTCATAAGTTTTTCCTTGATTCGTTCTGGCATGAATTAGATTGCTGAAAAATAAAAATTCAAGATCTAAAAAATTAACTAATTCACAATTTTTTAATTTAACGAGTTTTTAATTCCCGAATATTCAACTGATTAATTAATTCTTTATAACGTACTCTATTTTTTTTTGACAAATAAGCCAGCAGCCGTTGACGTTTTCCCAGAATTTTTCGTAGACCCCTCTGAGATAAATAATCTTTTCTGTGCAATTCCAAATGTGAAGTAAGTCTTCGTATCTTATTAGTGAAACTAAATACTTGAAATTCAACAGATCCCCTGCTTTCTTCTTTTTGTTCTTGAAATGAAATGAATGCATTTTTTATCATAAAAAGAAATCCTTCCCCTTTTAATATGAATTGAAAGATATGAATTTTACTGATCAGTAATAATAATGGTAGTTTTTTGTACAAGGATATGAATTTAATTATCAACTGAGGATTCTGTAAATTTATTTCTGGATCTGCTCTGATTGGTATCTATGTCATTGATTAAATTAATCTCATGTATAAAGATTGAATTTAAAACAAACCCTCATATTTGAGCATACAGTTGGTTTCATATAACGTAACTTATATATTATATATAGTAAAAAGGATCTATCATTAATGAATTGGAAATCGCGTATACATGTGTATTCTTATCATACTGAAATGATTTCCATTAGTAGTATTAAACCAATAGCGATTCATACAAGCTAAATCTTCTAATCTAAAATTGGGCCAAAGAAAGGATTTGAATTTAATTAGGTTATTTTTATCCTTATCAAGATCTTTCTTTTTATGCAAAACTGTGGTCAAGTTTTGAATATTCTTATCAAATCTTGAATTTCTATCGCTCGCTTTTTTTTTTTTTAAGTTGAAACAAATTAGAATTCGAAATTCTCTACGTCGTTTAGGGGATAGAATATTTTCAGGGACAAAAAAATCATAATTATTTTTTTTTCTATTTACAGTTTTGTTTTGATATTTTGTAATGGATTTTTCAATTTTTTTTTTGTATCTTTTACTTATTTTGTGTTTATTTTTCTGAACCAATGAAATACCTATGGTTCTATATATAATAAGTTGTCCATCGTTTTGTACAGATAAACGGACAGGTTCAATAATCAATATTCCCCTTTTCATCAATTTTGCCAAAGTGAAATTCTTCTCAATCATTAGAATGTCTAGGCTCATCTCTCCTCTTTCAATAGAAGATATTGCGATTTCGTTTGGATTTTTTAGTCTAACCAAGAGACAGTATACTTTTACATTGTTGAGAATTTTTTGATTAAAAAAACAATTCCATCGCAATTGAAAACGCGAATATCTTGTGAGAAATAAATCAAGTTCCACTTCTGTATTGCTTTTGTATTGTTTTTTATTTTTACGTTTTTTTAGCGTCGAGTCTGCATAAATTTCTTCAATAGTTTTTTCTTGGTTTGATAGAGCTGATTCAGGATTTATTTGTTTTTCGTTATCTGATTCAAGCTCTACTTCACCGGCCAATTCTTTTTCTTCGTTATTTAGATTATAAAATAGAAGGGATTTATTTTCATTTGATGGTATAAAACTTGTTTTCTTTCGAGTGATCTTTTTATTAACATTTATGTTTTCATTAAAATTAAAAAGAAGTAATTTGATTGGTATGACCCACGGTTTTGTTTTATATGTACTAGAAAATAATAAAAATTCTGGAAAGAAAAAAGATTCAAAATTTGTTATACAAGGGTTTAGTATTTCTTCATTCATTCCCATCCAATCAAAAAAGTTTCTTTTTTGGTTGGCAAGACAGGTCTTAGTTATTTTATCAATTCTTTGATAATTCTGAACTTTAGTATTAATATATTTTTTTTTACTCTTGGTATCAACCCAAGGCTCAATATTTACTTTTTTTGTAAACCAAAAGTTGAGAATTCTCCAATCCAAATATTTTCTATGCCGAATTTCCCCTGTACCCCGAATATTATATTTTTCTAGAAAACAAGAGACTAAACAATTATCTAGAGCAATGCCTATAGACATGTCAAATTTTTTTTCTGTAGAATTAATAGATTTGTAGCAAAAAAGATTATATATAGAATCTTTTTTTAAATTATGTTTTGGATTTAATAATAAGTTGGCCTCAAAAAAATTCTCTTTTTTGGAATTATCAAATTTATTTTTTTCATATGAATCTTCTTTGGTTAAACTTGGATTTAGAACTAGAGAGTCTTGGTTTATTTTCGTTTTCCATTTTTGGGTTACTAATCTAGCCCATGCAACCTGAGGTAAATTGTATTGATAATGACTTCGTAACCAGTTTTTCCATTGATTTACTTCGGAATTAAAAAAGGTTTTATCTTTCAATTCATAATGAAAGATTCCTTGTTCTTGAAAAAAATCCTTTATTTGATTCTTAACAAAAAAGGAGGTTATGCATATGTTATATTCAAGAACAGCCTTTAATTTAGAAAAGTTAGTAACTTTAATTTGTGATAATTTGTAAAATACATATGCTTGTGATAAAGAGCATAGGTCATAACTAATTTTTTTTTTATTGGATATTAAATTTTTGATAGTCGAAATAAAATAAATGGTATTTTTTTTTTTTTTTTCTACTTTTTCTTCATTCTTGTAAATATATTTATCAAGAATTGTTTTTGTTGATTCAAAAAAAAGTTGTGTAGTAATTCTTGGAATATTACTGATACCTAGAAAAATAGCTATAGACAGTTGTTGGATGCAAAATTTTATAAAAAAAATGGATTTACGAATTAATCGGGTATTTTTTCTTTTGAATGTCTGCCAAATTATTTTTGATGACTCAATTTTTTTAGAATCATAACGCAGTTTGTTACAACTATTAGTTAGGTTTTCTTTTTCTTTTGAAATTTCTTCTATTTGATTTCTGATTGTCTTTATTCTATCAATCAAATTTTTTATTTTGTTTTCGCTGAGTGAAGAATTTCTCCACTCCATGGATTTATTTTGAACAGATAGTTCATAAATCATCTGATTACTCATTATTGAATCTTTTTTCGTTTCATTTAATTCAAAAATTTCTCTCGGGCCAAATACTGGAATTTTATTTCGTTTTGAAAGGTTTTTTATTTTTACTTTTATAAAAAGAGAGTTTTTGAGAATCCAGTTTTTAATTTCTTTTGCGACTTTTAGGCAAATTGTTGCTCTTTCTTTGAAAATCCCTAAAACCAGAAAAGGCTTAGTTTTTAATTTTTTGATTCTTTTTTTTAATTCTTTAGAAATAGGTTGAAAAAAAGAAGGCTTTGTTTGGGCAGAACCAAAGGGTAGTTCGGTTTCCATTCCCCAAACTGTTAAAAAACAAAAATCTTTTTTTTCTCCTTTGGCTTTTGTTTTTTTTAGTCGAGCCTTCTGAGATGATTGAAATTTAGATTTATGCCAAGGTTTAAGATAAAAAGGAAATAGGATTTTTATCTGAATACCATCCGTTAACCAGTTTCTTGGAAATTCTGTTTCGGATAGTGGAACCCCATTATAAGTGCATTTAACATGCATTTCACGTTTCCAATCCTTTAAATCCTCAGACCACTCGGGAATTTGAAATAATAACATACGGACGCTATTTTTCATTATTATCAATAAAGGTAATATAATATATTTTCTAAGAATAGATTGAGTTACTAAGAGAAAACCTCTTATTATTTGAGCAAAGAGGAAGCTATCCCAAGTTTCTGCAATTTCTATCCGTCTTTTTTCTTCTATTTTTGATTGCTCTTCTTTTTTTTTATCAATTTTTTTTTTTTTTTTTTTCCACATAAAATTTCTAAGAATTTTTTTTTTTAGTCCCCGTATATCAAACGAAAACAAAAAAAGTTTATCTATTCTATCAAAAAAAAGGGGGGAATGTACTTTTGCTTGAAAAAATTCCCAAATAACAGTTTTACGCCTTTGGGAACGCATGGATCCTTTAATTATCTCTCGACGAAAATCAGATTGTTGTGAATAACGGATCAAAGCCATTTCATCTTTTTGATCAGAATTTTGATTATCAGTAAAAATCACAACACGTTTTCCTTTTCTTGAACGAATTCCAGGCTCCATTGGTACATTATCTTCATTTTCACCTTCCAATTCTTCCAATTCACTTATTAATTTGTATGTCCATCGAGGAACTTTTTTATTGATTTCATGGAAATCCATAAAATTTTTTCTATTTAGAGTTTGATCGTTGCTATCAGTTTTAACGACATTAAATAAAAATTTGAAAATTTTTATTTCTTCTTCTGAATTAATTGAATT